GACTACTTAACTACTTAAATAAGAAATTAATAATCAACTTATTATTTAAGGAGGTGTTAGTTTAGTACCGTATCTCTTACTATCTTACCCTTCCTTTGCACCCTACTCAAAAAAAGGAGGGCTCCTGCAGCGGAAATCAAACTCCCCAACAGGGTTAGGTCCCAAAAATTGAGGATTCACTGATATAAATAACGGGCAAACTGCTTTTAAAGGGAAAGGAGGTAGACTGTGCCTTTCTTTCATTTCTTTTCCGCAGGGTAGGGAGGAGCCTTGAGGGTTCTTCTTGTGGAAGCAAGTGACTTCAGAAACTGCTCAATTTGCCCTCTATGGCGGGGAACTAATCACTAAAAAAGGGTTGTATGCCACCCAGCCCTCTACCATATCTATATAAATAGAATAGTACTTAATTATACGGAGCTAAGTGCGGAGACGGGAATCGAACCCGTGACCTCAAGGTTATGAGCCTCGTGAGCTACCAAACTGCTCTACTCCGCTCTGAAGTAACGGGAACTGGTGGACGAAAAAGGTGGAATACAGGCCTCTACGATGGCTAGACAAATGGAATACTCCTTTCCTTTTATAGAGAATGGAGCGGGTAGCGGGAATCGAACCCGCATCGTTAGCTTGGAAGGCTAGGGGTTATAGTCGACGTTGGTTGATTTTTTTTAACGTCTCTAATTCAAAACCGAACATGAAATTTTGATTTCATTCGGCTCCTTTATGGCTATTCTCACCACTTAACATCTATGTCAGCTTTTCTATTTGAATGGAACCAAAGCTCTCCGCTTTCTAGATGATCCCTATAGAGTAGGAGATAGAAATTCTCTCTAAATCCATCTAATCTACTTACTTCGTTCCCTAATTTCATTCAAGAGATCCTGAGGAAAAGAATTAGGTTTCCACCGAGCTGAAACAATACGCCGATGGTTCTAGTAAACCAAAACTACCATTTTTTAGCTATTTGGCTTCCATTTCCTTTTTTTAACAAAAGGAGATTTAGTTACGATTGGAAATAAACTTTTTTGTATCTTCATCCATAGATCCTTTACTCATATTTTAAAAATTGGAATGCTTAATCCAATGCAAAATTATGCTTCGCGACTCTGTACTCATAATCAAAAAAGTTTTTGGATACAAATCGCGAGAATGTATATTATTCCTCAATATGCTATTGAGAGGAAAAGGATGAAATCCTTTATTAAGAACTAAAGTTTTCATCCGAATAGAAAAAACTTAAGAATGCCTTAAGTATATCATTTCAAATTCAGTTATTAATAGAACGAATCACACTTTTACCACTAAACTATACCCGCTACATGTAGATTATGATACCAACGTTACCCTTTGTCAAGGATTGCTATTCGAGAAGGGGGCTAATTCCCCCTTATTGAATCAAAAGGAGAAGGTTCATGACAGTGAGTGGCTGGCACTTCTACTTCAATCGCGAGCCTTTACTTTAGGATTTAGATAGCCCCTCAGGTTTGTAAAATACATCGTACCATGCCAATAGTGTCTGAACCTAATGTATGCATTTCGATTAGAATCCTATTCTACGGTTACGACTACAATGATCATTAGTTACTTTGCGAGGACGTAAGTGTACCAGACTGCTATAAGAAATAGTTTGATTATTCCTACAATATAGACTAGAAGATATAGAGGGCAACACAACACTAGTTGCCATAAATCCCTTTCTTCCTTTTCTTTTTTGTTCGGAATTGAACAAAGAAGTTGGGAAAGATGTTTTCTTTCCCCACTTATCATTAAGTCTGAGCCGTAGAGAAATAGTGAAATTCTTTTTTTAAAAATGCATCACAGACTTTACCCATGGCTTGAGAGAAGCAAGAAACAAAGACTCGCAACTTAAAGAGAAAAATGGACAAGACCGACAGATTTACCTGACGTAATTAGGTAAATCCTGACCAAAATTTCTCTGGTCTGGTAAGGATTTACCTGATGTAAAGAAGATCCTAAAAGTCTCTCGTTAGTCGATTCTCTCCATTTACTAATTTCCTCTCTCTCCTCTTTTCCAATCACTCAATTCTAGTTTATTAGATTCTTATTTCAATTTTAAAGAATCAAAGAACATCAATAGAACTAAGAACACATAAAAAAGAGGATAGAGGATCAAGACCATTACCAAATGTTCCTCCCAAGAATCATATTGGGTATCTGTTCCCTCCCTTTTCCCCGCTAGGATCGGGAATCTCATATTTTCCATATCCATATAACATCGAATCCTTAGGGTTCCAAAATTCTCCTTTTTCCTAGTCTTCGGAAACAGAAAACCCTGAACCAAGAGAAGTTAGCTATTAGGTTTATTTTTTGTTGGGCAGGTAGTATAATAATTTTTAGATTCCGCAGTATAAATTCTACTGCCTACTTTTTACAAGAAAATTGTTGATAAAACTCCAACATGGTTTATGGAAAATGCACCAATTAAGAATCCTTGGAGAATCTTAAAGTACCCGCTTTCCTCTTGGAAAGCGGTACCTGTTGAAAATCGCTTCAACAATTGATACATATTGGTTCTCCTCTTCTAAAAAATGGAATTTCTGGACTTTGGTTTGGTGAGTCGTCCGAAATTTTATTTACATACTGACCCTCTTCAAGTTTAAGTATATCGGATATATAAAAATTTTTATTGTGTCAACTCTCTCTTCACGTATTTTTTATATAAAAAAACCGCTACTTTGTTTTGTACAAGTGATACGAGAGAATATGAAATATTTTCTTATTTTTCTTGATTTTCTCAAGATTTTGAACCTCGCCATAAATAAACTTATATACATAAGTATATATACATATATAATCTCTATGTACATCTCTACATAATACATATGTAGATTATGCAATAGACCCTTATTATGTACATTATGCAGTAGACCCATAGTGGGAAATCAAAGTGGCTCATTTTTGAATTGAAAAAAAGCCCTTTTAACTCAGTGGTAGAGTAATGCCATGGTAAGGCATAAGTCATCGGTTCAAATCCGATAAAGGGCTTTTTAAGCTAGTGGTAGAGTAATGCCGTGGTAAGACGTAAGTCATCGGTTCGAATCTGATAGAATACTATTCCATTTTATGACTTAGTAGGGGATACACGCATTTTTGGTCTGAATACTAAATGAAGCACAGGGTGTAAATTGCAAAAAAGAAATAAAAGTGGACTTTTTTTCCTCTTAGATCAATCAAATCACTACCTGTACTGAACTAATCCAGAATGCCTTTTAGTAATCTATTCTTATTCTATGCCCTTTAAAAGAATTTCCCTCAAAAGTGGGGGATGATCCATGAATTAATCTAACCATCAACTAAAAAAAATCCTATGAAAGCATAACCCAAAAGTAGGAAAAACTCTTTGCTTTGGATCTAGTTATACCCTTCGAGTATATTGACAATTCCAAAAAACTGCTCATACTATGATTATAGTATAATTACGAGCGGTTGTATATGGCTCTATCGTTTAGTGATGCCCCTATCGTCTAGTGGTTCAGGACATCTCTCTTTCAAGGAGGCAGCGGGGATTCGACTTCCCCTGGGGGTAGGGAGTATTATGAAAGGAGGTTAATCATAGAATAGATTATCAAAAACCCTAGAATAAATTCTTCCTGGGTCGATGCCCGAGCGGTTAATGGGGACGGACTGTAAATTCGTTGACAATATGTCTACGCTGGTTCAAATCCAGCTCGGCCCAAAAATCTAGGGCTTAGTGAATATGAACTAAATGCATTTGTTTTTCTTCCATAAAATGTCTCATCATAGAAATAAAAGATAAAGAAAAAGGGGAAATTTCTTTCTAATCCCTATCTCTCTCATTCCTTTCTTACAAAACAAAAGAATTTTCCTTATTGAAAGGAAAGGTGGATTATGATGCATTTTTAGTGATAAAAAAGCACGACATACTAGTTATGTCACTCTCACTATACCCACATATAATATGTGGGTATGTAGTATATGCTTCCTCTATTTCTTATAGTACAACAGAACAGACAAATCGAATCTTCTTATGGTTCTATTTAAGAATAGGTATGCCATACACCCCGCAGGGATTGTAGTTCAATTGGTCAGAGCACCGCCCTGTCAAGGCGGAAGCTGCGGGTTCGAGCCCCGTCAGTCCCGAACTAGGGGTCAATGAATGAAGAAATTCATCTTTCCTTTTTCCATGAAAAATTTCTATGAAAAAGAGGCGCAGGGAATAAGATCAAATATCCATGAGGCACCCTTACTTCACTTTTTTATTTTGCATCCTCCATTAAAAAGGGAGGGAAGGCGTATAGGAATTTTTTCACTACTCCCCATCGATAAAGAAAGACACACATATGATATGTAGATTGGTATAATTTAGGATATTACTCTAATCTTTATGATGATACCATCCTTATCTTAACTTCCTATTCAACTCTTATGGAAGAGAGTACCGGTATTTTACCGGAATCCATACATAAATCGTATTCCTTTTTTTATTTAACCCCTCTTTTCTCCATCTCACTTCTACTGCTTTTTTGGATGTCTATATGACTCCATAGAAAGTTGGTCGTATAATACATACATAATTTATGTATAACTATAAAGAAAAAGGAAGGGAAATTGGATAAGATTCAGTAAAGATCGTGGGTTATATATATATAGAAAATAAAAAGTGGAAAAGGATTCAAAAAAGAGGGAACTCCTAATCCAATAAAAAACCCATTTTGGTCTTAGTATGGATAGAGGATCTTCCTATGTTATACTATATCCACTCTCAACTATGAATTGATTTGATAGAGCCAATATTCATAATATTGAATTGATTCAGTATTATCAGAATGCAAGCCCTCCCCTTGAATTTACAGGATACCCCTTTTTCCTCTCCATGGGATTACATCCCGAGTTATTGTGAAAAAAAAAAATAAAGAGGTTATGGAAGTCAATATTCTCGCATTTATTGCTACTGCACTGTTCATTCTAGTTCCTACTGCCTTTTTACTTATTATTTATGTAAAAACAGTCAGCCAAAATGATTAATTGGAATTCCAATTAATCATTGAAGAAAAGAAAAAGGGATTAAATAAAAAAAATCCAAGTCTTAAATGAAAGGATCTGGTTGGAATCTTAAAGTGTGGTAGAAAGAACTACATATAGTTTTTTCTACGACACTTTAGAGTCTTTATATTATCTTGAATCTACATAGAATAGATTACTAGATTGAAATAGTAGTCTAATTCCATTTCTTTTTTCACTGCATCCACTTAATTTCAATCAAGTCAAAATAAAAAATCAAAGACAATTCTTGACCAAAGAATCCATAGAGGGAGAGAACTATAATATGAGAATAGACTCCAGCATAGTAAAAAGAAAAAAGTAATAAAGTAAAAAACCAGCGAATCTTTCTTGTTTAAATATACGCCGAGATGCTTCAAAAGAGCATAAAATTGATTCTAAGAATAAGGAAAGAATATAAAAAAAAATGGAAAATGTGTGATATATCGTGAATAACTCCGTGGAAGAAAGTCTAATTTTCTTATGTATAGAACTTTTTTAACCCTTCATTATTTCTAGTAGAAATAATGAATTGCTGTAATGTCTCTTTCTATTTCTATTCTAGTAAAATATAATGACCTTTTCTTACAATACAAGAGTTTCTTACGGAGGAGTGAAAGAAAACTAAAGAAAAAGAGTAAAGAATAACATTTGGCAAAATGATTAATGCAAAACGATCAATTAAAGAAAAGAGTTGATACAACAATTCGATTACTCAATCAATTAGAAGTATCCCTAAAGTCCACTCCTCCCCCATACTACTAGTGAAAGAGAAAACGTAAAGACTACCATTAAAGCAGCCCAAGCGAGACTTACTATATCCATCTAAATTATGTCTCCTATTTCTATGAAAGAATTATTCTACTATTGATCAATAATAATAGTGGAATCAAGGGTACAGAGTCAAAAAGGGATTCTGCCATAAGGTTATGGACGATCAGTTCAAGGAATTTACTCCTAACAAATTCTTCTAGGAATTCTAGTAGAATTAGAGAGCATTAAGTATAAATATGATACATAGCCTTTTTCATAAAAAAGAGTACGGGAATGATGTTCTGAATAGAAGAAGTGAGAATAGGAAGATTTGTGATTCCTTTTGTTACTCTTTTTTTTAGTAAAGGACGCCTGAATATACCATAAAATTAGGATAGATAAATATCTATTGGATACCTACCTTACCGAACCTATGTTTATTTTTGACCTAAACCCTACAGTCCCCCCTTTCTATCATTCTATGAAAGAATGAAGAGACTTTATCCACAACTCCGAAATTGAGTTCGGCCTATTTAATCTGATTCTCGATAGAATAAGTAGCCCTTACTTTAGTGTATGTGGGTAACATAAAATGTACGATCAAAAAATATATGATAATTAGGAAGTCTTGATATTCTTTCGTGGAGTCCCTTCTTCAATTGGAGTCTCTTCTTCAATTTTAGATTGAAAAAAGAATCCCCTTTAGGGCCCTTTCTTTGGATACCAAGATTTCTGCCATTTTAGCCTCGTAGTTTTAAATTCTCGAATCAAATAAATTAAGAACCAATTTAACTAAATATAATATAAAGAATAAGGAAACGCTGCCTCATCCCTATTGGTAGCTATTTGGACCACTACTGCAAAAACAAAGCCTAGGTTGAGGATAGAACAACTTTCTCGAGTTCGATCAGTACTATAAACCTAAGTTTTTTATTGATAAGGCGGCACCCAGATTTGAACTGGGGATAAAGGATTTGCAGTCCCCTGCCTTACCGCTTGGCCATGCCGCCAAAAAATCTGATCGAAAGTCGAGAAAAGAACAAGTATTCATCCACGTTTTCTTACGAAAATAAACCCCCTTTCTTTTTTCTTTAATCTAATTCTACTTATTTTTTTTCCTATCTTTTTCCAAAAATCTACTGCTGCTTTTTATTGCTAACACTAGAAAACCCGCTTTTCTATTGAGATGGGAAAAAAGGAGAAAAAGTGGATTTCTAGTCACAAGCTGCAAAATTTAGAACAAATTGGAACCGTTAACTAGAATTAATTTTTTTTGAATTGCACTAGTAAACGACTCTTTAATTGGTATCCCCCTCCTTTATAATGGCATAATAAAATATTATTCCTTTATGCCTAATCCGTGTATAGGTAAACTCCAGGTCCGAACAGCATTATTATCCAAGGATCCCCCTTATGTACATATCTCTATGGGGAATTGTGCTTTCATTTTTCAAAGCATTAAATATCTTGAATAAAAAAAATTTGCTCCGATATTCTGATAATAGAGTATAACCTGACCATCTTGGCCCACCCCAAGTGAAATTACGGTAAAAGCGGGGATATGCGGAAAGGTGGATAACTAGATTGGCATGTACTTAAAAACTAGCAATTCTACTACTACGAAACAAAAAAGAACCCTCAAATTCCTTTTGAAATTAAACTAAGCGCGCTATTCTAAATCGAACTAAAGTCAAACTTTCTAGTGCTTATAAATTATTATATTAAGGCTTTATCCCTTTCATAGAAAAGAGATAAAATGAGAAATCTTTGCCATCCAATCTGATTCGAATATCCTAAAGTCTAAGTGGCATAATTTTTTTTCTAGGAATGTTTTATCAATTTATTTTCATTCCATTTGTACCCCTGGCAAACTAGAACTTTCGTCGAAATAATCTCTATTCATATGTATGAAATACATATATGAAATACGTATGTGGAGTTCCCTAGAATTTCATGTGATTCAGTAAACAGAATATAGATTCCATGATTGCTAGATCAATCTGTAGGGATTGATGAAGAGTGAGCTGATAATGGAATTTTTTTTTCGATAAACAGGAAACTTAAGATTAAGATGCTTCGGAATGGAAATGAGGGAATGTCCACAATACCCGGATTTAGTCAGATCCAATTCGAGGGATTTTGTAGGTTCATTAATCAAGGCTTGGCAGAAGAACTTGAGAAGTTTCCAACAATTAAAGATCCAGATCACGAAATTGCATTTCAATTATTTGCGAAAGGCTATCAATTGCTAGAACCCTCGAAAAAAGAAAGGGATGCTGTGTATGAATCCCTCACCTATTCTTCCGAATTATATGTATCTGCAAGATTTATTTTTGGTTTCGATGTGCAAAAGCAAACCATTTCTATTGGAAACATCCCTATAATGAATTCCTTAGGAACCTTTATAATAAATGGAATATACCGGATTGTGATCAATCAAATATTGCTAAGTCCTGGTATTTACTACCGCTCGGAATTAGACCATAAGGGAATTTCTATCTACAGCGGGACTATAATATCAGATTGGGGAGGAAGATCGGAATTAGCAATTGATAAAAAAGAAAGGATATGGGCTCGAGTGAGTAGAAAACAAAAGATATCTATTTTAATTCTATCATCAGCTATGGGTTCGAATCTAAAAGAAATTCTAGATAATGTTGCCTACCCTGAAATTTTCTTATCTTTCCCGAATGCTAAGGAGAAGAAGAGGATTGAGTCAAAAGAAAAAGCTATTTTGGAGTTTTATCAACAATTTGCTTGTGTAGGTGGGGACCTGGTATTTTCAGAGTCCTTATGCGAGGAATTACAAAAAAAATTTTTTCAACAAAAATGTGAATTAGGAAGGATTGGTCGACGAAATATGAATCGGAGACTTAATCTTGATATACCTCAGAACAATACATTCTTGTTACCACGAGATGTATTGGCCGCTACGGATCATTTGATTGGAATGAAATTTGGAACGGGTATACTTGACGATGACGATATGAATCACTTGAAAAATAAACGTATTCGTTCAGTTGCGGATCTGTTACAAGATCAATTCGGACTGGCTCTTGGCCGTTTACAACATGCGGTTCAAAAAACGATCCGTAGAGTATTCATACGTCAATCGAAACCGACTCCCCAAACTTTGGTAACTCCAACTTCAACTTCCATTTTATTAATAACTACTTATGAGACCTTTTTTGGCACATATCCCTTATCTCAAGTTTTTGATCAAACAAATCCATTGACACAAACTGTTCATGGGCGAAAAGTTACTTGTTTGGGTCCTGGAGGGTTGACGGGAAGAACTGCAAGTTTTCGGAGCCGAGATATCCATCCGAGTCACTATGGGCGTATTTGTCCAATTGACACGTCCGAAGGAATCAATGTTGGACTTACAGGATCCTTAGCTATTCATGCGAGAATTGATCACTTGTGGGGATCCATAGAGAGTCCTTTTTATGAAATATCTGCTGAGAAAGCAAAAGAAAAAAAAGAGAGACAGGTGGTTTATCTATCACCAAATAGAGATGAATATTATATGATAGCAGCGGGAAATTCTTTGTCCTTGAATCAGGCTATTCAGGAGGAGCAGGTTGTTCCAGCTAGATACCGTCAAGAATTCCTGACTACTGCATGGGAACAGGTTCATGTTAGAAGTATTTTTCCTTTCCAATATTTTTCTATTGGGGGTTCTCTCATTCCTTTTATTGAGCACAATGATGCGAATCGGGCTTTAATGAGTTCTAATATGCAGCGCCAAGCAGTTCCGCTTTCTCAGTCCGAGAAGTGCATTGTTGGAACTGGATTGGAAGGCCAAACAGCGCTAGATTCGAGGGTTTCCGTTATAGCCCAACGCGAGGGAAAGATCATTTCTACTGATAGTCATAAGATCCTTTTATCAAGTAGTGGGAAGACTCTAAGTATTCCTTTAGTTAACCATCGGCGCTCTAACAAAAATACTTGTATGCACCAAAAACCTCGGGTTCCGTCGGGTAAATCCATTAAAAAAGGACAAATTTTAGCGGAGGGAGCTGCTACAGCTGGGGGGGAACTTGCTTTAGGAAAAAACGTATTAGTAGCTTATATGCCATGGGAAGGTTACAATTTTGAAGATGCAGTACTAATTAGCGAACGTTTGGTATATGAGGATATTTACACCTCTTTTCACATCCGGAAATATGAAATTCAGACGGATACGACAAGCCAAGGCTCTGCTGAAAAAATCACTAAAGAAATACCACATCTAGAAGAACATTTACTCCGCAATTTGGACAGAAATGGAGTTGTTAGGTTAGGATCTTGGGTAGAAACTGGCGATATTTTAGTAGGTAAATTAACGCCTCAGATAGCGAGCGAATCGTCGTATATTGCGGAAGCTGGATTATTACGGGCCATATTTGGCCTTGAGGTATCCACTTCAAAAGAAACTTCTCTCAAATTACCTATAGGTGGAAGAGGGCGTGTTATCGATGTGAAATGGATCCAGAGGGATCCCCTCGACATAATGGTTCGTGTATATATTTTACAAAAACGTGAAATCAAAGTTGGGGATAAAGTAGCCGGAAGACATGGGAATAAGGGGATCATTTCCAAAATTTTGCCTAGGCAAGATATGCCCTATTTGCAAGATGGAACACCTGTTGATATGGTCTTCAATCCCTTAGGAGTACCCTCCCGAATGAATGTGGGACAAATATTTGAAAGCTCGCTCGGATTAGCGGGGGGTCTGCTAAAGAAACATTATAGAATAGCACCTTTTGATGAGAGATATGAGCAAGAGGCTTCAAGAAAACTTGTATTTTCAGAATTATATGAAGCCAGTAAACAAACAAAAAATCCATGGGTATTTGAACCCGAGTACCCGGGAAAAAGCAGAATATTTGATGGAAGAACAGGAGACCCCTTCGAACAACCTGTTCTAATAGGAAAGTCGTATATCTTAAAATTAATTCATCAAGTTGATGAGAAAATTCATGGGCGTTCTACTGGGCCCTACTCACTTGTTACACAACAACCCGTTAGAGGAAGAGCCAAGCAAGGGGGACAGCGAGTAGGAGAAATGGAAGTTTGGGCTTTAGAAGGATTTGGTGTTGCTCATATTTTACAAGAGATACTTACTTATAAATCTGACCATCTTATAGCTCGCCAAGAAATACTTAATGCTACGATCTGGGGAAAAAGAATACCTAATCACGAGGATCCTCCAGAATCTTTTCGAGTCCTCGTTCGAGAATTACGATCTTTGGCTCTAGAACTGAATCATTTCCTTGTATCTGAGAAGAACTTCCAGATTAATAGGGAGGAGGTTTGACCAGAATAAATATAAATTCTTTTCTTATTTCTATTTTATGATTGACCAATATAAACATCAACAACTTCAAATTGGACTCGTTTCCCCTCAACAAATAAGGGCTTGGGCTAACAAAAACCTACCTAATGGAGAAGTCGTTGGTGAAGTCACAAGGCCCTCTACTTTTCATTATAAAACCGATAAACCAGAAAAAGATGGATTGTTTTGCGAAAGAATCTTTGGACCCATAAAAAGTGGAATTTGCGCTTGTGGAAATTCTCGAGCAAGCGGAGCTGAAAATGAAGACGAAAGATTTTGCCAAAAATGCGGGGTAGAGTTTGTGGATTCTCGAGTACGAAGATATCAAATGGGATACATCAAACTCGCATGTCCCGTGACTCATGTATGGTATTTGAAAGGTCTTCCTAGTTATATCGCGAATCTTTTAGATAAACCTCTTAAGAAGTTGGAGGGCTTAGTATACGGCGATTTCTCTTTTGCTAGGCCCAGCACTAAAAAACCTACTTTCTTACGATTACGAGGTTTATTCGAAGAGGAAATTTTATCCTGTAACCACAGTATTTCTCCCTTTTTTTCTACCCCAGGCTTTGCAACATTTCGAAATCGGGAAATTGCGACAGGAGCAGGTGCTATTAGAGAACAATTAGCAGATTTGGATTTGCGAATTATTATAGAGAATTCTTTGGTCGAATGGAAGGAATTAGAAGACGAGGGGTATAGTGGAGATGAATGGGAAGATAGAAAAAGACGAATAAGAAAAGTTTTTTTGATTAGACGCATGCAACTGGCGAAACATTTTATTCAAACAAATGTAGAACCAGAATGGATGGTTTTGTGCTTATTACCAGTTCTTCCTCCCGAATTGAGACCTATTGTTTATAGGTCTGGGGATAAAGTAGTGACTTCGGACATTAATGAACTTTATAAGAGAGTTATCCGTCGGAACAACAACCTTGCCTATTTATTAAAAAGAAGTGAATTAGCGCCAGCAGATTTAGTAATGTGCCAAGAAAAATTGGTACAAGAAGCCGTGGATACACTTCTTGATAGTGGGTCCCGCGGGCAACCAACAAGGGACGGTCACAATAAAGTATACAAATCACTCTCAGATGTAATTGAAGGTAAAGAGGGAAGGTTTCGCGAGACTCTACTTGGGAAACGGGTTGATTACTCGGGGCGTTCTGTCATTGTTGTGGGTCCTTCGCTTTCATTACATCAATGTGGATTACCTCTAGAGATAGCAATAAAGCTTTTTCAGTTATTTGTAATTCGCGATTTAATCACGAAACGCGCTACTTCTAATGTCAGGATTGCTAAAAGGAAAATTTGGGAAAAGGAACCCATTGTATGGGAAATACTTCAAGAAGTTATGCGGGGACATCCTGTACTGTTAAATAGAGCACCTACCCTGCATAGGTTAGGCATACAGGCCTTTCAACCCACTTTAGTAGAGGGGCGTACTATTTCTTTACACCCGTTAGTGTGTAAGGGTTTTAATGCGGACTTTGATGGGGATCAAATGGCTGTTCATCTACCTTTATCCTTAGAAGCTCAGGCGGAAGCTCGTTTACTCATGTTTTCTCATATGAATCTCTTATCTCCCGCTATTGGGGATCCCATTTGCGTACCGACCCAAGACATGCTTATCGGACTTTATGTATTAACGATTGGAAACCGTCGAGGTATTTGTGCAAATAGATATAATAGTTGCGGAAACTATCCAAACGAAAAAGTAAATTCGTATAATAATAATTATTATTATACGAAAGATAAAGAGCCCCTTTTTTATAGTTCTTATGATGCACTGGGAGCTTATAGACAGAAACTAATCAGTTTAGACAGTCCCTTGTGGCTACGATGGAAACTAGATCAACGTGTCATTGGGTCAAGAGAAGTTCCGATTGAAGTTCAATATGAATCTTTGGGGACTTATCATGAGATTTATGCCCACTATCTAATAGCGGGAAATAGAAAAAAAGAAATCCGTTCTATATACATTCGAACCACTCTTGGTCATATTTCTTTTTATAGAGAAATAGAGGAAGCCATACAAGGATTTAGTCAGGCCTATTCATACACGATCTAAACAAGGAAGTTAGATTCGGCGATGCCCCTTTCGAGGGGCATTCCGATTTCCCTAGTACCATCATTTTTGCCGCGCGAATCCAGATTGAGACTGAGGAAAGGAAGTTCATTTCATTTTTGAATCACTGACTCAGGCCCATTGTCGAATCCTACTCAGTAATTGTCGAATCCTACTCAGCAAAAAAGGGGGTACTTATGTATGGCGGAACGGGCCAATCTGGTCTTTCATAATAAAGAGATAGATGGAACTGGTATGAAACGACTTATTAGCAGATTAATAGATCATTTCGGAATGGGATATACATCCCATATACTGGATCAACTAAAGACTCTGGGTTTCCATCAAGCCACTACTACATCGATTTCTTTAGGAATCGAGGATCTTTTAACAATACCCTCTAAGGGATGGTTAGTCCAAGATGCGGAACAACAGAGTTTTCTTTTGGAGAAACACTATTATTATGGGGCTGTACACGCGGTAGAAAAATTACGCCAATCCGTTGAGATATGGTATGCTACAAGTGAATATTTGAAACAAGAAATGAATTCCAATTTTCGGATAACGGATCCTTCTAATCCAGTCTATCTAATGTCTTTTTCAGGAGCCAGAGGAAATGCATCTCAGGTACACCAATTAGTAGGTATGAGAGGGTTAATGGCGGATCCTCAAGGACAAATGATTGATTTACCTATTCAAAGCAATTTACGCGAGGGACTTTCTTTGACAGAATATATAATTTCCTGCTACGGAGCCCGCAAAGGGGTTGTAGATACTGCTGTACGAACAGCAGATGCTGGATATCTTACACGTAGACTTGTTGAAGTAGTTCAACATATTATTGTGCGTAGAAGAGATTGTGGTACTATCCGAGGTATTTCTGTGAATCCTCAAAATGGGATGACGGAAAAACTTTTTGCCCAAACACTAATAGGTCGTGTATTAGCAGACGATATATATATCGGTTCACGATGCATTGCCGCTCGAAATCAAGATATTGGAATTGGATTAGTTAATCGATTCATAACTGCCTTTCGAGCACAACCATTTCGAGCACAACCCATATATATTAGAACCCCTTTTACTTGCCGGAGCACTTCTTGGATCTGTCAATTATGTTATGGTCGGAGTCCTACTCATAGTGATCTGGTCGAATTGGGAGAAGCCGTAGGTATTATTGCGGGTCAATCAATCGGGGAGCCAGGGACTCAACTAACATTAAGAACTTTTCATACTGGCGGAGTATTCACAGGGGGTACTGCCGACCTTGTACGATCCCCTTCGAATGGAAAAATCCAATTCCATGAGAATTTGGTTCACCCCACGCGTACTCGTCATGGACAGCCTGCTTTTCTATGTTATATAGACTTGCATGTAACTATTCAGAGTCAGGATATTCTATATAGTATGAATATTCCTTCAAAAAGCTTGATTCTAGTGCAAAATGATCAGTATGTAAAATCCGAACAAGTAATTGCGGAGATTCGTGCGGGAACGTCCACTTTACATTTTAAAGAAAAGGTACAAAAGCATATTTATTCCGAATCTGATGGCGAAATGCACTGGAGTACTGATGTTTACCATGCGCCCAAATATCAATATGGTAATTTTCGTCGATTACCCAAAACAAGCCATTTATGGATATTGTCAGTAAGTATGTGCAGATCCAGTATAGCGTCTTTTTCGCTCCACAAGGATCAAGATCAAATGAATACTTATTCTTTTTCTGTTGACAGAAGATATATATTCGACCTCGCAATGGCTAATGATCAAGTAAGACATAGACTGTTGGATATTTTTGAGAAAAAAGATAGGGAAATTCTTGATTATTCAACGCCGGACCGAATCATGTCCAACGGCCATTGGAATTTTATCTATCCTTCTTTTTTTCAAGAGAATTCGGATTTGTTGGCGAAAAAGCGAAGAAATAGGTTCGTCATTCCATTACAATATCCGCAAGAACAAGAGAAAGAACTTATATCTTGTTTGCGGATTTCGATTGAAATACCTTTTAAGGGTGTTTTACGTAGAAATACTATTTTTGCTTATTTTGACGATCCACGCTACAGAAAAGATAAAAAAGGTTCCGGAATTGTTAAATTTAGATATAGGACCCTAGAGGATGAATATAGGACTCCAGAGGAAGATTCAGAAGACGAATATGAAACCCTAAAAGAAGATAAATATAGGGTCCGAGAGGACGAATATGAAACCCTAGAAAACGAATATGGGAGCCCTGAGAACAAATATGGGAGCCCTGAGAACGAATATAGGACTCCAGAGAAAGACTCAGAAGACGAATACGGGAGCCCAGAGAACAAATATAGGACCCAAGAGGACGAATATGGAACTCTAGAGGAAGGCTCAGAAGACGAATATGGTAACCCGGGGAAAGCCTCAGAGTACAAATATGGGACTTTAGAGGAAGACTCAGAAGAAGACTCAGAGGACGAATACGAGAGCCCAGAGGAAGATTCCATCTTAAAAAAGGAGGGTTTGATTGAGCATCGAGGAACAAAAGAATTTAGTCTAAAATACCAAAAAGAAGTAGATCGCTTTTTTTTCATTCTTCAAGAACTGCATATCTTGCCGAGATCTTCATCCCTAAAGGTACTTGACAATAGTATTATTGGAGTGGATACACAACTCACAAAAAATACAAGAAGTCGACTAGGTGGACTGGTCCGAGTGAAGCGAAAAAAAAGCCATACGGAACTCAAAATATTTTCCGGAGATATTCATTTTCCTGAAGAGGCGGATAAGATATCCGGTGCCTGTTTGATACCACCAGAAAAGCAAAAAAAAGATTTTAAGGAATCAAAAAAAAGGCAAAATTGGGTCTATGTTCAACGGAAAAAAATTCTCAAGAGCAAGGAAAAGTATTTTGTTTCGGTTCGCCCTGCAGTCGCATATGAAATGAACGAAGGGAGAAATTTAGCAACACTTTTCCCGCAGGATCTCTTGCAAGAAGAAGATAATCTCCAACTTCGACTTGTCAATTTTATTTCTCATGAAAATAGCAAGTTAACTCAAAGAATTTATCACACGAATAGTCAATTTGTTAGAACTTGCTTAGTAGTGAATTGGGAACAAGAAGAAAAAGAGGAGGCTCGTGCTTTTCTTGTTGAGGTAAGAGCAAATGATCTTATTCGCTATTTTCTAAGAATTGAGTTAGTCAAGTCGACTATTTCGTATACAAGAAGAAGGTATGATAGGACAAGTGCAAGACCGATTCCCCATAATAGGTTAGATCGCGCCAATATGAATTCGTTTTATTCCAAAACGAAGATTGAATCACTTAGCCAACATAAAGAAGCTGTTGGCACCTTGTTGAATCGAAATAAGGAATACCAATCTTTGATGATTTTGTCGGTATCCAACTGTTCTCGAATTGGTTTATTCAAGAATTTAAAACATCCCAATGCGATAAAAGAATCCAATCCTAGAATTCCTATTCAACAGATTTTTGGTCCCTTAGGGGCTCTTGTACCTAGTATATCGAATTTTTCTTCATCTTACTATTTACTAACGCATAACCAGACCCTGTTAAAAAAATATCTGTTCCTTGACAATTTGAAACAAACCTTTCAAGTACTTGAAGGACTTAAATACTCTTTAATAGATGACAATCAAAGGATTTCTAATTTCGATAGTAACATCATGTTGGATCCATTCCATTTGAATTGCCACTTTCTCCATCATGATTCTTGGAAGGAGACATTGGCAATAATTCACCTTGGACAATTTATTTGTGAAAATGTATGTCTATTTAAATCGCCCATAACAAAATCTGGTCAAATTTTCATTGTTAATATGGATTCCTTTGTTATAAGAGCAGCTAAGCCTTATTTGGCTACTACAGGAGCAACTGTTAATGGTCATTATGGAGAAATCCTTTACAACGGAGATAGGTTAGTTACGTTTATATATGAAAAATCGAGATCTAGTGACATAACTCAGGGTCTTCCAAAAGTAGAACAAATCTTTGAAGCGCGTTCAATTGATTCACTATCCCCGAATCTCGAAAGGAGAATTGAGGATTGGAATGAGCGTATACCAAGAATTCTTGGAGTCCCCTGGGGATTCTTGATTGGAGCTGAGCTAACCATAGCCCAAAGTCGTATCTCTTTGGTTAATAAAATCCAAAAGGTTTATCGCTCCCAAGGGGTACAGATCCATAATAGACATATAGAGATTATTATACGCCAAGTAACATCAAAAGTGCGGGTTTCCGAAGATGGAATGTCTAATGTTTTTTTACCGGGGGAATTAATCGGACTATTGCGAGCGGAACGAGCAGGGCGAGCTTTGGATGAATCGATCTATTATCGGGCAATCTTATTGGGAATAACAAGGGCTTCCCTGAATACCCAAAGTTTCATATCTGAAGCAAGTTTTCAAGAAACTGCTCGAGTTTTAGCAAAAGCTGCCCTACGAGGTCGCATTGATTGGTTGAAAGGTCTGAAAGAAAACGTAGTTCTGGGGGGGATTATACCTGTTGGTACAGGATTCCAAAAATTTGTGCATCGTTGCCCACAAGACAAGAACCTTTATTTCGAAATTCAAAAAAAAAATCTATTCACGTCGGAAATGAGAGATTTTTTGTTTCTCCATACAGAATTAGTTTCTTCTGATTCTGACGTAACAAACAATTTCTACGAGACATCACAACCCCCATTTAACTCCATTTATACGATTTAAGGATACATAAAGCAGATTTTTTTACTTTACTAGACTTTTGAACTTAGAACACTAACAGGTTCCTTTTTCTATTTTTATTTGAATTAAGTAAAAGAAGTCAGCGAATTCATTAAGGTTATGTTTATACCTTCTATCAATGGCCAACTCTCAGTAGAGGGTTCCCTCGGAACATTTTTTATTTATTTCAAGCTATTTCGGCTCTTTCTTAATCTTCAAAAAGAAAAAAATTCCGTAATGGAATGGTAGGATCAAAAAAAAAATAAAAAGGAAGTGTGGAAAAAATGACAAGGAGATATTGGAACATCAATTTGAAAGAGATGATAGAAGCGGGAGTTCATTTTGGTCATGGTATTAAGAAATGGAATCCTAAAATGGCCCCTTACATTTCGGCAAAGCGTAAAGGTACTCATATTACAAATCTCGCCAGAACGGCTCGTTTTTTATCAGAAGCTTGTGATTTAGTTTTTGATGCAGCAAGTCAGGGAAAAAGCTTTTTAATTGTTGGTACCAAAAAAAGAGCAGCGGATTTAGTAGCATCAGCTGCAATAAGGGCTCGTTGTCATTATGTTAATAAAAAGTGGTTCAGTGGTATGTTAACGAATTGGTCGATTACGAAAACAAGACTTTCTCAATTTAGAGACTTAAGAGCAGAAGAAAAGATGGGAAAATTCCACCATCTCCCAAAAAGAGATGTGGCAATCTTGAAGAGAAAATTATCTACCTTGCAAAGATATCTCGGCGGGATCAAATATATGACGAGGTTGCCAGACATTGTAATCGTCCTTGATCAGCAAAAAGAGTATATAGCTCTTCGGGAATGTGCCATTTTGGGGATTCCTACTATTTCTTTAGTCGATACAAATTGTGACCCGGATCTCGCAAATATATCGATTCCAGCCAACGATGACACTATGACTTCAATTCGATTGATTCTTAACAAATTAGTATTTGCAATTTGTGAGGGCCGTTCTCTCTATATAAGAAATCGTTGATTAAGAAGAAGAATAATAGTGAATTCTTGGGCAACTGCATAGATTTTTGGGGTCACTTACTATTATTTTTTTGCATAGATAAAAAAAGGGGAATATTGATATATATTAGAGGGTATTGATATATATTATGATCTGATGTGCTTTCTTGGTATCCTAAATATAAGATTAATACTTCAAGTTGCTGAGTTGAGAAAGAGACGGTTGAATCAAAAGAATTCCTTTTTGAAGTTCAATTTTTATCAGAGGACAATATGAATATTATACCTTGTTCCATTAAAACACTCAAGGGGTTATACGATATATCAGGTGTAGAAGTAGGCCAACACTTCTATTGGCAAATAGGAGGTTTCCAAATTCATGCCCAAGTACTGATCACTTCTTGGGTCGTAATTACTATCTTGCTAGGTTCAGTTGTCATAGCTGTTCGGAATCCACAAACCATCCCAACCAACGGTCAGAATTTCTTTGAATATGTCCTTGAGTTTATCCGAGACTTGAGCAAAACTCAGATTGGAGAAGAATATGGTCCCTGGGTTCCCTTTATTGGAACTATGTTCCTTTTTATTTTTGTTTCGAATTGGTCGGGGGCTCTTTTACCTTGGAAAATTATAGAGTTACCCCACGGGGAATTAGCAGCGCCCACGAATGATATAAATACTACTGTTGCTTTAGCTTTACTTACGTCAGCGGCATATTTTTATGCCGGTCTTAGCAAAAAAGGGTTGAGTTATTTCGAGAAATATATTAAACCAACTCCAATCCTTTTACCAATTAACATTCTAGAAGATTTCACAAAACCATTATCGCTTAGCTTTCGACTTTTCGGGAATATATTGGCGGATGAATTAGTCGTTGTTGTTCTTGTTTCTTTAGTCCCCTTAGTAGTCCCTATACCGGTCATGTTTCTTGGATTATTTACAAGCGGTATTCAAGCTCTTATTTTTGCAACATTAGCCGCAGCCTATATAGGTGAATCCATGGAGGGTCATCATTGAATTGACTAGTTTTGGAGGGAGTCTTTTTTCAGCTTAGCTCAATTCCAGATAATCCACTTGGTTGGACTAGAGGTGTAGGAAAAAGAATAAACTATATTACGGAAGTGTCAACGTATATATGCATTAAGGAGAGTGGAGTCAGGCTAGATCGATACTAGATTCTTAATGTCTATAAGTCGAGTCTTTTTTTGTATGGGTTTCCGCTTTAAGCAATGATTTTAGAATCCGATTCAATAGAAAATGAGAAAATACGCAAACAAAATAGAAGAAACAAATGTATATTAGGATATTATATATTCCTAAGAGGGGTTCTTCCTCCATATTCATCTTTAAGATATCGAAGAGTAAAGAAAGAAGGATGGAATGAAAGAGTGGTTGGTTGGAAAGAAAGAGAAATGGAATAATGAGAATCGTATGGATTTACACAAACCTCTGAAGTAGTTCGGGGAATTCACATTATCATTTCAATTTGTACTTTTTAGTTACTTCTCCCCAATAGAGCTTAGAAGTCAGAATTTGTTGGTTGATTGTATCCTTAACCATTTCTTTTTTTTTGACACGAGGAACTCACCATGAATCCAATAATTGCTGCTGCTTCTGTTATTGCTGCTGGATTGGCTGTAGGGCTTGCTTCTATTGGACCTGGAGTTGGTCAAGGTACTGCTGCAGGACAAGCCGTAGAAGGTATTGCTAGACAGCCAGAAGCAGAAGGTAAAATACGAGGTACTTTATTGCTTAGTCTAGCTTTTATGGAAGCTTTAACAATTTATGGACTAGTTGTGGCACTAGCGCTTTTATTTGCGAACCCTTTTGTTTAATCCTAAAAAATCAAATGAGTTCTTTCGATTAGATACTTTTTCTTTTTTTAGTAAATAGGTATTTGCTTCTGCAATTCCAATTATATTAATACTTTATTTAATTTACTCCTATTTATTACTCCTGGAATTATCTATTTATCGGGACAGACAATACCCCGCTCCAGGAGGGGCTTATTTTATTATGATTAATTTAGAAGATATGCTCGCCTTCTTCCTCCCCGTCCTTAGTTTAGGACAGCGGAAAGTCTTTTTCCTTTTTCCTTTTATTTTAGGAATTTTGGGAACATTTCAACAAAGGAGGTCCTTCACGGGTCAAACGAGACCTAAGACTTAAAGAAATTACTAGATTGAATCTATTTGCATTAAAAAAACCGATAAAAAAAGGGCGGGCGAAGTAGAAGTAAGTTTTCGAAAAACTTTGTTCGTCCTATCTATAAGAGGAGAGCATATGAAAAATGTAACCCATTCTTTCGTTTTTTTAGCTCACTGGCCATCCGCTGCCAGTTTCGGGCTTAATACCGATATTTTAGCAACAAATCTAATAAATCTAACTGTAGTCGTTGGTGTTTTGATTTTTTTTGGAAAGGGAGTGTGTGCGAGTTGTCTATTTCAAGAATAGATTGGAGCTATCCGGCTGCACTTTATAATATTTTTTAGTATTTTTCGGATAATAAAAAAAGGGTGCACGATCTCGACGAATTACTTCTGCATTTTTTCAGAAATCATATGGAAGAACTATAGCATTTCGTGATTCATTGGTAAATCAACTTTGATTCTCTATAAACCAATAATGTGAGACCATTAACACGGTTAAAGCTAAACTGCTTGAAGTCCAGGCAAAAGGAGTACTCTTTCTACAACTATATTAGTACCGAAATGCTTTAATGCTTTAAATTTAAACGGGAAATAGCCAATGTAGAATTTATATGATATAGAACACTCATATCGATAAAATGATTTGAACTAAACTATTAGAAAAAAAGGGGCACCCTGCCCTTTTTTATCCAATGCCGAATCGACGACCTATGTATAAAAAAAGAGAAATTTTTTGGATTTGAAGAAAAAAAAGAATTCTATTAAGTTTCATTTTCTATTTATTTATTATTTAGTTACTTTTTATTAATGAAATTGAAAATATTAACTAAAGGGCAAATACAAATAAAGAAACAACTTTGCTGACCATGATAGATTTTGATTTAGGCAGAAGAGTCCTCTTAATATTTATCTAGTCTTATATGGGTTTCGGTATATTGAAATATAAACAGAAAAGAGAAGATAGAGGATAGGCTCATTACTTAAAAAAGAGATATGAAAAAAAGAGATATGGAACTAGCCCTAGCAAAAAAGGAAAAAAGGAGCGTGAGAGCCAAATGAATCGAAAGATTCATGTTTGGTTCGGGAAGAGATCATAAAAGTTGTAAACTTAATAGCAAGATAATCTACTTTCATTAAAAGATTTATTAGATAATCGAAAACAGAGGATCTTGAGTACTATTAGAAATTCGGAAGAATTGCGTAGAGGTACCATTGAGCAGCTCGAAAAAGCTCGGATTCGATTACAGAAAGTCGAACTAGAAGCGGATGAGTATCGAATGAATGGATACTCTGAGATAGAACGAGAAAAAGAAAATTTGATTAATGCTACTTCTATAAGTTTGGAACAATTAGAAAAGTCTAAAAACGAAACCCTTTTTTTTGAAAAACAAAGGGCAATGAATCAGGTCCGACAACGGGTTTTCCAACAGGCCGTACAAGGAGCTCTAGGAACTCTGAATAGTTGTTTGAATACCGAGTTACATTTCCGTACGATTCGTGCTAATATTGGCATTCTCGGGTC